ATGGATTGTGAAGCAAAAATAAAGGGATGTGGATAAATGGAAGGATGATAGAAAGAAAGAACAAAAATATCAATGATATAGGATTCCAATATGTATGGTCTATGAATCATGTCATAAAAGGCAGTGTGAGAAAGCATCAATACTGAATAATTAGTAATTCGAATTAGTATAATTCGAAATATAAAAATGCAAATATTAAGAATTCAATATTATTAAATATTAATATTTAATATTAATATATAGAATAAAATTCGAAATAATAAAGAGCCTCGGGTTAATAAAAACTAAGGAAATTGACTCGGGAACGAATTTTCTGGAACGCTCCATTGCAGAGGTCGGACCTACCCATTAATGGAGAAGCTATGGGAACGACAAAACCTGTGACTGCATAGGATTCTATTGAAAATGAATCCTAATAATTCATTGGGTGGGATGGCGGAACGAACCAATAAAAATTTGATTTATTCTGAGAGGTCATGGTTTAAACCTACGAATGAAACAGGAAAGAGTAAATATTCGCCCGCGAAACCTCTATTTAGTGGATTACACTATTTTGGCATAATTCGAGAGAGATAAAAACAAGGAAAAGATTCGTTATAAAAAACGGAAGCATTACATTCTGTATAAATATACATAAATAGACACATGTTTAGCTATATTGTATATCTTCTACCTACATCTTCCTATGTAACAAATTACATATCAATAAAAACCATTACTTAGTACTTAGTGTATTATCTATTAATGTGTATCTATAATCTTCTGTAACATTATTGAATTTGAATCCTTTCATTCGCGAGGAGCTGGATGAGAAGAAATTCTCATGTCCGGTTCTGCAGTAGAGATGGAATTAAGAAACAACCATCGACTATAACCCCAAAAGAACCAGATTTCGTAAACAACATAGAGGAAGAATGAAGGGAATATCTTGTCGAGGCAATCATATTAGTTTTGGCAGATACGCTCTTCAGGCACTTGAACCCGCTTGGATCACAGCTAGACAAATAGAAGCAGGACGAAGGGCAATGACACGATATGCGCGTCGAGGTGGAAAAATATGGGTACGTATATTTCCCGACAAACCTATTACACTAAGACCTGCGGAAACACGTATGGGTTCGGGTAAAGGATCCCCCGAATATTGGGTATCCGTTGTTAAACCGGGTCGAATACTTTATGAAATGGGTGGAGTATCAGAAACTGTAGCTAGAGCAGCTATCGCAATAGCTGCGCGCAAAATGCCTATACGAACTCAATTTCTTATTTCAGGATAGAGATGTAGAACTACACAAAAGGGGTATTGAGGATGAAAAAACAACCGCAAGTTTATTTATTTCTGGACGGACAATATTTCTTTTTTTTCTTTCACCCTTTTGCATTGAAATAACAGATTGAAATAAAAATGATATGATTCAACCTCAGACCCTTTTGAATGTAGCGGATAACAGCGGCGCTCGAAAATTGATGTGTATTCGAATCATAGGAGCTGGTAATCAACAATATGCTCATATTGGTGATGTTATTGTTGCTGTCATCAAAGAAGCAGTTCCCAATATGCCTTTAGAAAGATCAGAAGTAATTAGAGCTGTAATTGTACGTACATGTAAAGAACTCAAACGTGAAAACGGTATCATAATACGATATGATGACAATGCTGCAGTTGTCATTGATCAAGAAGGAAATCCAAAAGGAACTCGAGTTTTTGGGGCGATCGCCCGGGAATTGAGACAGTTGAATTTTACTAAAATAGTTTCATTAGCTCCTGAAGTCTTATAAAGACTAGTAGATGAGACTATGATATAGTAGGGTATCTGAAATAGATCAAATTAGTAGATTGTGGTTCACGTATATACTTTATAATAATTAATTCCAAATTCAAACAAAGAAAAAAGGAAACATGTTGATTAGCTCAAAATTAGGAGGAACCTATAATTATAGTTCGTCATGAGTAGGGACACTATTTCCGATCTAATAACTTCTATAAGAAATGCTGATATGGATACAAAAAGAACGGTTCGAATAGCATCTACAAATATCACCGAAAACATTGTAAAAATACTTCTACGAGAAGGTTTTATTGAAAACGTTCGGAAACATCAGGAAAGTAACAAATATTTCTTGGTTTCAACTCTGCGACATAGAAAGAATGGAAAAAGAATATATAGAACTAGAACCGTTTTAAAGCGTATCAGCCGCCCGGGCTTACGAATTTATTCCAACTATCAACGAATTCCTAAGATTTTAGGCGGAATGGGAATTGTAATTCTTTCTACGTCTCGAGGTATAATGACAGATCGAGAAGCGCGACTAGAAAGAATTGGAGGAGAAATGTTGTTTTGTATATGGTAATCCTCCCTTTCTAGTATCCGAATTTTATCTCTAACTTCCTATTTGTAAAATAGAGAGGAAAAGTAAGTTATATAACTCTTCCTCCATTAGTTGATACTTCAAGGAGGTTACCTGGAATGAAAGAACAAAAATTGATTCATGAAGGTTTAATTACTGAATCACTTCCCAACGGTATGTTCCGGGTCCGTTTAGATAATGAAGATCTAATTCTAGGATATGTTTCAGGGAGGATCCGGCGCAGTTTTATACGGATACTACCGGGGGATAGAGTAAAAATTGAAGTAAGTCGTTATGATTCAACCAGGGGACGTATAATTTATAGACTTCGCAACAAAGATTCGAACGATTAGGTTATTTTTTTAAACATTCTTTTCATGAGGATACAATTAGAAGTTAAAAAATTCAAGAGACTTTTTTTCTTCCAAGAAGGAAATTCAGAATTAAGGTAAGGAATAATAAATATGAAAATAAGAGCTTCCGTTCGTAAAATTTGTGAAAAATGCCGACTGATTCGTAGGCGCGGACGAATTATAGTAATTTGTTCCAATCCGAAACATAAACAGAGACAAGGGTAATTCTTCTAAAAAGGAACTTGACTTTATAAAATTGACTTTATAAAAGAAGTACCCATATAAAAATAAAAAGGATATGTTTTAATATGAAATGGATATCTCCGTCTCTTTTCTTTCTGTATATTTCTGACTCATATTTATGAGATGATAAAATATGACAAAAGCTATACCAAGAATTGGTTCACGTAGGAATGGGCGTATTGGTTCACGTAAAAATGGACGTCGAATACCAAAAGGAGTTATTCATGTTCAAGCAAGTTTCAACAATACTATTATAACTGTTACAGATGTACGAGGTCGGGTGGTTTCTTGGGCCTCTGCTGGTACTTCTGGATTCAAAGGCACAAGAAGAGGAACACCCTATGCTGCTCAAGCCGCAGCAGTAAATGCTATTCGTACAGTAGTTGATCAGGGTATGCAACGAGCAGAAGTTATGATAAAGGGTCCCGGTCTCGGACGAGATGCAGCATTACGAGCCATTCGTAGAAGTGGTATACTATTAAGTTTTGTACGTGATGTAACACCTATGCCACATAATGGATGTCGACCTCCTAAAAAAAGACGTGTGTAGAGATAAGAATTAAACCGATTTCAAGAGAAATAAATGATTCAATGATCAAATAATAATACTAGTATAGTATGGTTCGAGAGGAAGTAGCAGGATCCACTCGAACAATACAGTGGAAGTGTGTTGAGTCAAGAGTAGACAGTAAGCGTCTTTATTATGGTCGTTTCATTTTGTCCCCACTTATGAAAGGTCAAGCTGACACCATCGGTATTGCCATGCGAAGGGCTTTACTTGGAGAAATAGAAGGAACATGTATCACACGTGCAAAATCTGAGAGGGTACCACATGAATATTCTACAATAATAGGTATTGAAGAATCAGTACACGAAATCTTACTAAATTTGAAAGAAATTGTATTAAGAAGTAATCTCTATGGCGTTAGAGACGCATCAATTTGCATCAGAGGTCCGAGATATGTAACCGCTCAAGATATCATATTACCACCGTCCGTGGAAATAGTTGACACGACACAACATATAGCTAACCTGACGGAACCAATTGATTTGTGTATTGAATTACAAATCAAGAGAGATCGCGGATATCGTATGGAACCCACAAATAACTCTCAAGACGGAAGTTATCCTATAGATGCTATATCCATGCCTGTTCGAAATGCGAATCATAGTATTCATTCTTATGGCAATGGGAATGAAAAACAAGAAATACTATTTCTAGAAATATGGACAAATGGAAGTTTAACTCCTAAGGAAGCACTTTATGAGGCTTCTCGTAATTTGATTGATTTATTTATTCCCTTTCTACATGCAGAGGAAGAGGACATTAATTTCGAAGAAAATAAAAACCGGTTTACTTTACCCTTTTTAACCTTTCAAGATGGCTTAACTAATCTAAAGAAAAACAAAAAAGGAATTCCATTGAATTGTATTTTTATTGACCAATTAGAATTGCCTTCCAGGACCTATAATTGTCTCAAAAGGTCCAATATACATACATTATTGGACCTTTTGAATAACAGTCAAGAAGATCTTATGAGAATTGAATATTTTCGCATGGAAGATCTAAAACAGATATTGGACACTCTACAGAAGAATTTCGCAATTGATTTACCTAAGAATAAGTTCTCATTTTAAATCCATTGTAATTTTGACATCTTCTTTTTCTTTTTTTTCTTTCTATTCGAATTAAAAATAAAAAAGAAAAAGAAGACAATTTTTCATCTTCAGCACGATCCGTATCCGTATTTTCGCGGAATGGATCATAATAAAATTAATGTATCTAGGGAAGATTCACTTTAAAGTAACTATTCCCTAGATACCTACATCATGGTACTTCACAGTTGAATCAATTTAAAAAAGACCTAAAGTTAGGGATTTATCAATAGGTAATGTTGCGCCAATACCTAACCAAAGAGCTACTGCGGTACCGATCAAAAAAACTGTTGTAGCTACTGGGCGGCGAAATGGATTTTGGAATTTATTGACATTCTCCAAAAAGGGTACTGTCAATAATCCCGTTGGTACTGAAACCATTAAAAGAACGCCCAATAACTT